TTTGGTTTCCACCGAGCTGAAACAATATGCTGATGGTTCTAGTAAACCAAAACCATCGTTTTATAGCTATTTGGCTTCAATTTCCCTTTTACAAAAAAAAATGGAAGATCTAGTTACGATTGGAAATAAAATTTTGTATCTTCATCCATAGATCCTTTATTCATACTCATTCAATTGGAAGAGTTAATCCAATCTAAAAAAATTATGCTTCGCGACTCCATATCCATAATCCAATCTTTTTTATTCAATTTCTAATTGGCCTTTGGATACAAATCGTGAGAATGTATATTTTTCCTCAAATATACTATTGAGAGGTAAAGGATTAAACCTTTTTAAGAAATAAAGTTTTTGATCGGAATATGAAAAAAAACGGAAAGACCCCTTAACTATTTAATTAAGTTTTTGATAGAACGAATCACACTTTTACCACTAAACTATACCCGCTACATATATATTATTGTATATGAATGGACCATTTGTCGAACAAAAGAGTGAGGCGCAATCAAGATAGCATCAGAATCATGAAAATTTTAGCGTTGACGCTTCGTCCCGCCGGGGACTTAAATAGGCGAAGAGCAGAAAGCTTACTTAAATAACATAAAAAAAGGTTATAGTTATATTATACTTTTCTTTTCGTTTGATACGAAGTCATTACTGACAGTCCCGGTCTGAAAGAATCATTGAAGCTGGATCATAGAAAGGATGAAATCTGCATACATGGTTCCTTTTTTTTTTTCAACTTCTCTTTCAACTGCCAGATCTTACTTATGAATTAAGAATTCGGGTCAATTGGATTTCAATTGTTCAAATAAAGCTTGTCTCTTGAACAAATAAATGAGTTATATTATAACTACGTTTATAAATATGTGTGTTTAATATTTGATATTTTTTTTTATTATTAATTTTAATACTTTTTATTTTTTAATATATGTACATATATATGTACATAATAAAATATATATATGTTTTTTATTCCAGTTTCTTTTTCCAGTAAGTAATAAATTGATAAAATCAAAATAAAAAAATATATTAATACTTAATATTATTAATATTAAGTATTAATAATAAGAAATGACACTTCAACAAGTATTTTTGATTGATATCAAATCATTATTAAATCATTTTTTCTATGGAAATACTGGCCTGCCCCGGCCAGTACTTAAACCAAGCCGGGGAAATAAACCTTTCGTACAAAATAAAAGAAGTAGGGTATTTTTCTATTGGGGATATCCGTTTCGAATCATTATCTAAATTGAATTCCTAATCAAATTTCTTCTTATCTTATATATATATATATATTTATCCTATATATAGATATATATTACTTTATTGTTCTTTTTATTTTATATATCTATCTTTATAAGTTTATAATATTTATAAGTTTATAATAAAATAACTTATACTTATAAGTTAAGTTATATTATAATGTTTATTTATATATGTTATATAATTGTTATAATATTTTATATATCTTTATCTTATATCTTTTTTTTTTTATTTTTTTATAAAAAAATAAAAATATAATTTAATAGAATATAAATAAAAGAATATATAAAAAAAAAAATAGATAAATAAAAAAGTAAAACGAAGGTTTTTATCAATCTTTACTTCACGTGTCACATCACATAAAAAATTTTTCATTTTTAAATGGGGATGGGGAGAGATGGCTGAGTGGACTAAAGCGGCGGATTGCTAATCCGTTGTACGAGTTATTCGTACCGAGGGTTCGAATCCCTCTCTCTCCGCTTCTTCTGATTACTTGAGACTTTCGAATTCGAAGGAATTTCGATCCCTTTATTTTATCATAGGTAAATGTATGGAATAGATAAAATCATAAGAAAAAAATTTAGAAAAAGCAGGAAAAACTAAAAATATCTTTTTTTTATTCCTCACGTCCAGGATTACGCCCTGGATCATTAGATAAAAATCCGAAGATGAAGAGAGAAATAAAGAATATCACTACTGTATAAACGAATAGTTTGAGAGTAAGCATTACACAATCTCCAAGATCTTTTTTTTTTTTTGAAAAAGGGAATAGATTACTTTTTTTTACACTATTTTGTTTTGACATGACACCCCCCAAAAAATGAAGTGTTTTTTGAAAAGAAAGTCATTTTCACGAATTTCTTTGTAATAAGATTTTGATTCCTTCGTTATCAAAAATTTCTTGTCATATGAATAATTAGGTATTGTAGGCAACCTAATAAAGTCTTTGCTCACTGTAAGGTCAGAATGAGGAAATAAGCTCATCAAAATTCATCGCCGCGGTTATTCAATATACAAGAATTTCTATTTTTGAATCGAGGGTTCATAATGTAAGACTTATCTGGTCTTATCAATTTTTCTAATTTTTATTTATCGAATAAATCATGAATTTAGCAGAGTATTAAATCATCGAAAACTTACAGCAGCTTGCCAAACAAAGGCTAAGAGAAAAAAAAGTACGGGTATAACAGGCATAACATCTACGATTGGATTTAAAAAGGCATAAGCTTCGGGCAATTTGGCGAAGAAAAAACTACTCGAATAAAAGACAGAATTAAGACAGATACAGATTAAACTAAAGATATTAAGCATAACAAAATTTCGTTCTTGTAGATTAGATAATTTTATTCTGATTGAGTTTTTTTTTTTATAAGGGAAAAAAAAGACAAGTCAAAAAATCTTTCTTTTTTTTTTCGAACTCTCCCAAATAAAAATCTTTCCTTCCATTCTCAAATGAGAATACAAGGAATTCCATTTTCATACAATATCTTAACTGAATTCCATGTAATGATCAATGAATTTTTTTGATTCTATATCTACATGTGTTGAATCCTAGCAACAATATATCCCCAATGTATTTATTGGGTTGGGATTGACGAATAACCAATACCAATATTAATGTTTATTAGTGTCGAATAGAAATTCGAAATGGGGCGTGGCCAAGCGGTAAGGCAGCGGGTTTTGGTCCCGTTACTCGGAGGTTCGAATCCTTCCGTCCCAGATCGTTTCCATCAGAAACGAAAGATGGGATCACATTGTATCCCACATGAAACATAAAATTGTTAACGAGAACAAAAGATTGTTCTGAATTCTAAGAATGATTCTTAGAATCATATTTTTTCTTTCATTTGGTTTCTCACAAACGTAATCAAGTGTCAAATGTGGGTGGAAATAAATAATATCTTTTTTTTTTTTTTATTCAAAAAAGGTTTATCATTCACATTCAGGATATGCTCGTACTACTCAATATTCATTTTCAAGTTAGTTACTTATGGAAACTTTATGTCCCATATCTATGAAATGTCAATTCTCACATGAAGCATTCTGAATCGAAATGTGAATGAAAGAAAGGCCTCCTTATTCCGGTAAAAAGCCTAAAGTAAATAAATGGGGTATCCCAATTCCACAGTCTATGTGGAAACTAAAGAGTAGGGAGTTTTTGGTACTAATTTCATCACTGGTCTTAAAACTTCTAAAGCTGGTGTGGGAAAAAAATAGTAAAAACGACTGGACCCCATTTTTTTGTATTTTATCTGGTTCATCTTATATCTTATCCGGTTCAAATGAATAATTGTAAATCAATGTAATGTAGCAATTGGGGGAAAATTCGTATATTGCATCTACTTGACTTTATGGAATTGATGGAAAAGAAAAATTCTTGAACTTGAAGTAAAACAAAATCTGTATTGTATAAAATACAAAAGTTTTATTAATAATTTAATTGATTTTGTTCCGGGATTGCAAATCTATTAATATTAAAGGTTCTTCTTTTGAGGTTTATAGTTTATTTGTTCGAGAAAAATGGATCCTTCATGATTGATCGTCCCGAACAATCTTTTGTTGATGTAAATCAAATAAGTCTTAAGCAAACTTATTTATTCGTCTTTTTTAGAAATATGTTTCATTCATATGATAGAATATAGAGTTAAATAAATTGGATCCTTGCCGAGCCTTTCCCGGATAAATACTTATCTATCCATAGATAGATATAAAGTATGTACTATTATATACCGGTATACACACACCGGTTGAGCCAATGACTATTCATGATTCCATATTGAATCAATTACATACCGGTTTGAAATAAAATTAGAGGAATGTTATGGTAAAACTTCGTTTGAAACGATGTGGTAGAAAGCAACGTGCGACTTGAAGGACATGATCGGCTGTGGATTCTTACATCCACCATTTTCTATAGGATTGAAGATGTTCTTAGCTCGACATAGTTTGTTCTGCTCTGTTAGGAACCTAATTTGTGTTAGGTTGTAAGTAAATAGTACATGATGGAGCTCGAGCAGAAAGGATTGATTCGTTTATCAGAGGGAAGAATCTAGGGTTAGTAACTATCAATAAGTTAGACCAACTTTGTAAGTATATCCTCAATATATAAATTAAATCGAAAGGTTAAAAAAATAGAAAAATCAAAGAAGTTTGAAAAATAAAAAGTAAAATTTTTCAGAATTGGTAATACTATTTCGATCAAAAGTGTATCACAAGGGAATCCACCGTTCATATTCTATTTCTATAGTATAGAAAAAAATAACAAAAAACAAAAAGGTATGTTGCTGCTCTTTTGAAAGGAGTAAGGATCACCGAAGTAATGTCTAAACCCAATGATTTCACAAAGCAAAGATAAAGGATTCCGGAACAAGTAAACACTATTTTCAATTGTCTCAACAATTGAATCAGAATGAGGAATAAAAATAGATTCGAGATGAGACAAACAAAAGAGGTTAGAGACGGCTCAATAAATGTCTAATCTAAGGGTTTCCTTTCGAACTCTGTCAGAATTACCCAACTTGAGTTATGAGTACGAATGAGATTTCTTTTTTTCTGTAAGGAAGAATAAAAAACGACTCAAATCATAGTCTAATTCATGATTTTATGGCATTATATACATATACAGAAATTTAGAATCCGTTTTTCTCGAGCCGTATGAGGAGAAAACCTCCCATACGTTTCTAGGGGGGGCATTGTTTATTTACATCTATTCCAATGAGCCATCTACCGAATCGTTGCAATTGATGTTCGATCCCGAAGAGAAGGAAGAGATCTTAGAAAAGTAGGTTTTTACGATCCGATAAAGAATCAAACTTATTTAAATGTTCCTGTTATTCTATATTTCCTTGAAAAAGGTGCTCAACCTACGGGAACTGTTTGTGATATTTTAAGGAAGGCAGAATTATTTCAAGAAAGAACTTCGATTCGAGTTAATTAAAGGAAAAAAACAAAATTAATAAATAAAAAAGGGAGGGGGGTAACTAGTATCTATCTTTGTGTAATTATTTACACACAATTTGCCTTTTTCTTGCTGTATTCATACTTTTTTTTCTTGTTTTGTTTGTTGCGGGAATCCACCAACAAACAAGGGGTTAATCTTGCTTATTGTACCTCTATTGATTGAATAAACCCAAGATTTTTTCTTTACTTTACCTCTTTCGTATTTTTTTCATCCAAATTTATTATTTATGTTTATGTTGTGCCAATCCAACACAAGTCCTTATTTGATTTACTTAAATTTGATTTACTTAAATTTGTTTTCTTAACATTGGATTCATATTGACAATGGTGCACCGAAGAAATATAATTCGATCGTAGATAAATAGATCCGTTTATCTCCACTCCATATTTGTTTTTTCTTTCCTTCACTTCAGTTAAATGATGGGTTTGCCCTGCCGGATTTACTGGCATACAAGATGTATTTTCTTAACGAAAAAGAAAAGAAAATTGATAAAAAAAATGGTGGTTTGTCACAATTTTGACATCTCTATTGGGAATCTGTTGTTGTTTAATCCGATCTGTCCATTTTGGTATTTTGGTGTTTTTAATTGATCAACAAATCTTTCTTTTTGATTTGTTCTAGTTCAATGTTTTGACGGGGTCGTGCAGTGCAATTCAATTGATTTTTTTATTTTGACCGTATTTACAAATCCTATTTATTTTATTCGGGTTGCTAACTCAACGGTAGAGTACTCGGCTTTTAAGTGCGACTATGATCTTTTACACATTTGGATGAAGCAAGAGATTCGTCCAGACTATTGGTAGAGTCTATAAGACCACGACTGATCCTCAAAGGTAATGAATGGAAAAAACAGCATGTCGTAATAAAATATTATTATAATTTTTATTCATTAATTATTATTTAATTAAAGTAGAACTTTGAGTTTATCCTTACCGGATCGTTACAAAATTTTTTTTTTTCTTTTTGGAAGTGAAAAAAAAATTCACATTTACAGTTGGGTCTAGTGAATAAATGGATAGAGCCCTATGGCTCTAATTCTGGTGAAATAAAAAGCAACGAGCTTTTGTTCTTAATTTGAATGATTACCCGATCTAATTAGACGTTAAAGATAGATTAGTGCCTGATGCGGGAAAGGGTGGGTTCCTCTGTGAGTGGACCATTGATTTTCTTTCTTTTTTTTTTTTTTAATGAATCCTAATTATTCTTTATTATGGATTGGAAACGGATGTGTAGAAGAAACAGTATACTGATAAAGAGAATTTATTCCAAAGTCAAAAGAGCGATCGAGTTGCAAAAATAAAGGATTTTTTACCCTCTTGTAATTATAACGAACATAAACCAATTGGATAGAAAAGGAGAGGAAAAAGATCTGTTGATTGGACTCCCCTGTTTCCTTTGTTTGTGGGATATATATTTTTTTCTTACTGTATATATATACATAATATATACCCTGTTCTGACCATATTGCACTATGTATCATTTGATAACCCCAAAAATGAAATGGGTCCTACCTCTGGTTCAAGTAGAAATGTAAATGGAAGAATTACAAGGATATTTAGAAAAATATAGATCTCGGCAACAACACTTTCTATATCCGCTTCTTTTTAAGGAGTATATTTACACATTTGCTCATGATCGTGGTTTAAATGGTTCGATTTTTTACGAATCCACGGAAATTTTTGGTTATGACAATAAATCTAGTTCAGTACTTGTGAAACGTTCAATTATTCGAATGTATCAACAGAATTATTTGATTTATTCGGTTAATGATTCTAACCAAAATCGATTCGTTGGGCACAACAATAATTTTTATTTTCATTTTTATTCTCAGATGATATTGGAAGGTTTTGCAGTCATTGTGGAAATTCCATTCTTGCTGCGATTAGTATCTTCTCTCGAAGAAAAAAAAATACCAAAATCTCATAATTTGAATTTACGATCTATTCATTCAATATTTCCCTTTTTGGAGGACAAATTATCGCATTTAAATTATGTGTCAGATATACTAATACCTTATCCCATCCATCTGAAAATCTTGGTTCAAATCCTTCAATGCTGGATCCAAGATGTTCCTTCTTTACATTTATTGCGATTCTTTCTTCACGAATATCATAATTGGAATAGTCTTATTACTCCGAATAATTCTATTTTTTTTTCAAAAGAAAATAAAAGACTATTTCGGTTCCCATATAATTCTTATGTATCTGAATGCGAATTTGTATTAGTTTTTCTTCGTAAACAATCTTCTTATTTACGATTAACATCTTCTGGAG